GTTGGTTTGTGATGTATTGTTGGTTAATAATTTGTGTTTATGATTTGTATTTTTGTTTGGTTTTTAGAAAATGGAAGGAGGTAGGGGGATATGGGGTGAATTTGGTTGTGTGGGTTGGGTGTCTGGTGGGTGGTGATTAGTTTTAGGGTTATTTCTACAATTATTTTGAGTTGTTTAATGAAATGATAATGGTTGATTGTTTGGTTTGTAATACTAGGAAATAGAGAGGAAGGTTGGTTTAAGATGAATGAATGATAAATGTTTTGATAAATCTAGGGAAATATGGTTTGATTTTTTGGTTAAAAACGATAAAAATTTCAAGATAAAAAAAACAAACGTTTAAAAATGGGTTTTAAACGCAAGTTCCTAGAAAATGGAAAAATAATAAATATGTCCGGCAACCATTACACTATCTGCTTACCCAGAGGTGATTAGCGCGCCCTCCATGAATGGGGTCAAAGTGCATCAGTGTCAAGTTTGCGACGACCTTATCCATCAAACCAGACTGTCTAAGTGTTAGGGGATTCATATGTTCGACGGTCATGTGATGGACATGTCAAGAGGAAGATAACTCCTGCTACGCACTTGAAGGGCTTATTGAAAGGATATTAAAAAAAACCAAGTGTAGAAGGTCGGTATGCCTACAACCCGGTGAGATTAGGGAGGAGAATCCAACCGACCACTTGTATCTGTGAAGAGCAAGTGAGGGGGTTTGGAGGAGTTCATGGTCCTGAAGTTACAACCAATAGCGCAAAAGAGCAAGTTGAGCTCGGCGGTTAGGGGGAAAGTATGCGCCTGAAGCCAATAACCTAAATCACCTATAACGTTGAGTAGCTCGGTTCTCGTGAGAAGCGCAGTTAATAGATAACCTGGTCCTCTGGCTTGGGAGTGCTTGAAGGCTGTTGGATTAGAATATTACCTAGGAGGTGGGCGAACTCGGTAGACTAGGAGAATTCAAAGGTGTACTGGTATATTCCTCGTTTACGAGAGTGGGTATTGGGTATAGTGGTAAGTTCCTGGGTCTGTGGGTGACGCTTGCGGCTCGGCCTTTGGTAGGAACACTTGGGCTGTATGGTACCTGAAGCAAGAATGTATCTGGTGGTGTAATTGTCCGTATAACATCTGTTTTGGAGATAATGTTTGGGCTTTTTGTGGAGTGCCATAGCGTATGATGTGGAGTATCCTACATTTCATAGACAATCTGATGTGGCAGATAGTGTGATGCATTTTGTACATACCCTAGTAAGCATGAATAAAACCATGCTCGTGGGGGGGAAAGGGGGGGGGGAATGGATGGGTGGAGCTAGGCGTTCTTATAGTTAAAGCTTCATAACGACGGCTTTTCAGGCTGTAGATCTCGGAGAAAGGCCGAGTAAGAATTTATGTTAGAATTTGTATTATTTTTGGGGTTATGTTTTGCTTTAGGGGGGTTAGCAGTTGCATCCAATCCTTCTCCTTATTATGGGGTGTTAGGGCTGGTTGCAGCAGCTGTTGCGGGATGTGGTTGGTTGGTGAGTTTGGGGGTTTCCTTTGTGTCTTTGGTGCTTGTTATGGTGTATTTAGGGGGGATATTGGTAGTGTTTGTTTATTCAGTATCGTTAGCGGCGGATCCTTATCCCGAGGCTTGGGGTAGTTTGGGGGTTGTTGGTTATGGTTTTGGGATGGGCTTGGTTATTATGGTAGGGCTTGTTGTGGGAGGTGTGGTGGAGTTGTTGGTGGATGTGGGGACAGTGAATAACGGGGGTTTATTATCGGTTCGGTCTGATTTTAGTGGAGCGGCTTTGCTTTATTCGGAGGGGGTCGGGTTGCTTTTAATTGGGGGGTGGGGGTTATTGTTGACTTTGTTTGTGGTGTTAGAGCTTGTGCGAGGGTTATCTCGGGGGGCTATTCGGGCTGTGTAGGGAGGAGGGGAGGATTCAGGAAATAGTTTAGTTGAAAATGCCAGCTTTGGGAGTTGGTGATAAAGGTTTAAGTCCTTTTTTCCTGAGGTAGTGGGGTTGAACTCTAAGAAGGGGCGTAATCTTCAATCTTTGGCTTACAAGACCAATGTTTTTATAAACTATTAGAGTTAATTAAAGGTTAATTAGAGTTTGAGTAACTTGTTTTCTAGGATGGCTACAAGGGGGAATAGTACTAGGATAATTGTGAAGTATGAGAGTGAGGCTAGTTGGCCAATAATGATGAATGGGTGTTCTACTGGTTGGCTGCCTACTCAGGTGAGGATTAGGACGTTGGCAACTAGGGTTCAGAATAGGATTTGGGAAAGTGGGCGGAAGGTTATTGATCGTAGTTTTGATGTGTGGAGAAGTGGGGTTAAGAATAGTACGAGGATTGAAGCGGCTAGGGCTAATACTCCTCCTAGTTTGTTTGGGATGGATCGTAGGATGGCGTAGGCGAATAGGAAGTATCACTCAGGTTTAATGTGGGGGGGTGTCACTAGGGGGTTGGCTGGTGTGAAGTTTTCAGGGTCTCCTAGGAGATTGGGGGAGAACAGGGCCAGGGAGACTAGTAGGATAAGTATTAGTGCGAACCCTAGAATGTCTTTTACGGTGTAGTATGGGTGGAAGGGAATTTTGTCGCAGTCTGAGGGGATTCCTAGTGGATTGTTTGATCCTGTTTCGTGTAAGAATGTGAGGTGGACTAGTGTAAGGCCTACGATGACGAATGGGAGTAGGAAGTGAAGGGCGAAGAATCGGGTTAGTGTGGGGTTGTCTACTGAGAATCCTCCTCAGGCTCATTCTACTAGTGTTTGTCCGATGTAGGGGATTGCTGAGAATAGGTTTGTGATGACCGTAGCTCCTCAAAAGGATATTTGACCTCATGGTAGGACGTATCCGACAAAGGCGGTTGCTATAAGGGTTAGGAGGAGGATCACTCCGATGTTTCAGGTTTCTTTGTTTAGGTATGAGCCGTAGTAGAGTCCTCGTCCGATGTGTAGGTAAATGCAGATGAAGAATAGTGAGGCTCCGTTTGCGTGGAGGTTGCGGATTAATCAGCCGAATTGGACGTCTCGGCATATGTGAGCGACGGAGGAGAATGCTAGGTTGGTGTCTGCTGTGTAGTGTATGGCTAGTAGCAGGCCTGTGACAATTTGGGAGATTAGGCAGATGCCTAGTAGTGACCCGAAGTTTCATCATGTTGAAATGTTGGATGGTGTAGGAAGGTCAATTAGGGCGTCGTTGATGATTTTTAGGATTTGGTGATTTTTACGAAGGTTGAGGGCCATTAGGTTGTTCTATATGTGGATATGAGGATGATGAGGATGGACAGGGCGAATGATCCCAGGTAGGCTTTGATTAGGCCGGAGTGAAGGGTGGTGAAGGCTTTGGATGCTATTAGTTGCAGGTTGGCCAGTCCTTCTGGGCCTAGTATTTTGTATCAGGATAGGTCTATTAGGTGAGAGGCAATATTTTGTCCTCCGCTTAGAAGGCTAGTTGTGGTAAGGCGATGGGTTAGAGGGTTGAAGTATCCTAGGGAAGTAGAAAAGTTTGAGAGAGGGGTTTGTTTTGTTAGGATGTGTATTTGGGTCGTTTTTGAGATTTCTAGGGCTATGGCGATTCCTAGAGCCGTTACTACAAGAGCTGTTATTTTGATGGACAGGGGCATAGTTATTGGTGGGGTTTTTGTGGGAATAATGTATGAGGTAATGAGGAATCCTGCAGTGATGCTGCCTAGTGCAAGGCGGGTGATGGGGGAAGTCACTGCGGGGTTGTTTTCATTGATTGGGGTTAAGGGTGGGATTCGAACGAAGCCGCTTTGTACTAGTGCGGTCATGCGAATTGTGTAGACTGCGGTGAATGATGTGGCTAGGAGGGTTAGTAGGAGGGCTCAGGCGTTTAGATAGGAAGTGTTCAGGTTTTCAATGATTTGGTCTTTTGAGTAGAATCCTGCTAGGAATGGAGTTCCCATTAGGGCTAGGTTTCCGATGGTAAGGCATGAGGTGGTTGTAGGCAATATTTTTTGGAGTCCGCCTATTTTTCGAATATCCTGTTCACCGTTTAGGCTGTGGATGATGGAGCCTGAGCACAGGAAGAGCATGGCTTTGAAAAATGCATGGGTTGAAATGTGAAGGAAGGCTAATTCGGGGAGATTTAGTCCGATTGTAACTATTATTAGTCCCAGCTGGCTTGAGGTGGAGAATGCAATGATTTTTTTGATATCGTTTTGGGTGAGGGCACAGGTGGCTGCAAATAGTGTGGTTAGGGCCCCTAGGCATAGGCATAGGGTTAAGGCGGTTTGGTTGTTGTTGAACAGGGGGTTGGTTCGGATGAGCAGGAAAATTCCGGCTACGACTATTGTGCTGGAGTGTAGTAAGGCTGATACAGGAGTGGGTCCTTCTATGGCGGCTGGTAGTCATGGGTGTAGGCCAAATTGGGCAGATTTGCCTGTTGCAGCTAGAATGAGGCCTAAGAGGGGGAGGGTAGGTGTTTGGGATGTAGTGGAGAGTTGGTGGATCTCTCAGGTGTTTATAGTGGATGCTAATCATGCTATACATAGGATTAGGCCTACGTCTCCAACTCGGTTGTAGAGCACGGCTTGGAGAGCTGCGGTATTGGCTTCCGCTCGTCCGTGTCATCAGCTGATTAGCAGGAACGATATGATTCCTACTCCTTCTCAGCCGATGAACAGGACGAATAGGTTGTTAGCGGCGATTAGGATTAGTATGGCAATTAGAAAGAGTAGGAGGTAAGTGAAGAATTTTGTAATGAAGGGGTCTGAGGCTATGTATCAGGTTGCGAATTGTAGGATGGATCATGATACGAACAGTGCGATGGGGAAGAAGGTGAGTGTGTAGAAGTCTATTTTAAGGCTGATTGGAATTTTGAAGTTTATGATGAATTTTCATTCTCAGAGGGAAGTCAGACTTTCTGTTCCTGAGTAGATGTAGATTGTTATGGGGACCAGGCTGATTAAGAAGGAGGTTTTAACTGTATTTGTAATAATTGTGGGGGTGTTTTTGAGGCTGTTGGATAGGAGTGGGAATACAATGGGAGTGATAAGGGTTGTTAGGGTTAGAAGTATGAATGTGTTTAGGATTAGGGGTATATCCATTACTTTCACTTGGATTTGCACCAAGATGGATGGCTCCTAAGACCACTGGATTGCTGTTATCCTTTGAAAGTAAGGGGACTGAGGTTTTATGCTCAGATGCAAGAGTTAGCAGTTCTCGTTGGTTTGACCTCCCCTCGGCGAGTAAGAAGGTTTTAACTTCTGTTTTTAGAATCACAGTCTAATGTTTTGGTTGAAACTATACTTGCATATAGGGATGCCTGAGATTAGTTCGGGTTTGAGGATGAGTAGGAATATTGGGAATAGATGAAGGGCTATGAGGAGGTGTTCTCGTGTGGAGGAATTTTGGATGGATGTAATGTGGGATGGGAGTGGGCCTCGTTGTGTTATTATAAGTATGTATAGTGTGTATGAGGCGGTGAGTAGGATTGCGGCTCCTGTTAGGATGATTGTGAAGGCAGATCAGTTGAATAGTGCGATTACGATAGTTAGTTCTGCTATGAGGTTTGTTGTTGGGGGGAGGGCTATGTTTGTGAGGTTGGCCAGGAGTCATCAGATGGCTATTAGGGGTAGTATGGGTTGAAGTCCTCGTGTGAGTAGGAGGATTCGGCTGTGGGTGCGTTCATAGTTGGTGTTGGCTAGGCAGAATAGTATTGATGATGTTAGGCCGTGTGAGATTATTAGGATTATTGCTCCTGAGAATGCTCATTGGGTTTGGATTATGGTTGCGGCTACTACTAGGCCTATGTGGCTGACTGATGAGTATGCAATTAATGATTTTAGGTCAATTTGTCGTAGGCAGATAGCGCTAGTTATTAATGCTCCTCATAGGGCAAGGGTGATAAAGGGGTAGTGAAGGTTGTTTAATGTTGGGTTTACTAAGATAGTGATTCGTATAATTCCATATCCTCCGAGTTTTAGTAGTAGGGCAGCTAGTAATATGGAACCGGCAATAGGAGCTTCTACGTGGGCCTTGGGTAGTCATAGGTGTAAGCCGTATAGTGGGGCTTTAACCATAAAGGCCAGGAGCAGGGCTAGGCCTGCGATTAGTCCTGATCAAGAGGTGTTTAGTGGGGGGTGTGAGAGTTTGAGTATTGGGAGGTATAGCGTACCGATTTGGTTTTGTAAGTGGAGAATGGCAATTAGCAGCGGTAGTGAGCTGGCAAGAGTGTAAAATAAGAGATAGATGCCAGCATTTAGGCGCTCTGGTTGGCTGCCCCATCGGGTGATGAGGATGAGGGTGGGGATTAGAGTGGCTTCAAACGCGATGTAGAAGAGTATTAGTTCTGAGGCAGAGAAGGCTAATAAGAGGAATAGTTGGGCTAGAATGATTGTTGTAGCAAAGATTCGTTTGCGGATGGTGGGTTCTGGCTCGAGATGGTTTTGGCTTGCCATGATTATGAGTGGAAGGAGTCAGCAGGAGAGGACTAGTAGGGGGGAGGAGATCTGGTCGATGGAGGTTCAGGGGGTTAGGTTTTTGCCTGGGTAGTATGTGGGCGTAAGTCATTGGAGGCTGATGGAGGCGATTAGTAGGCTATAAAGGGTGGTGTTGGTTCAGAGGTGTTTGCGTGGGGAGAAGAAGGTGAGGGGTAGTAGTATGGCAGTTGGGATGATGATTTTTAGCATCGTAGGAGGTTAAAGTTGTGGAGTAGGTCGGAACCGTGAGTTCGGGTGGAGGCTACTAACAGAGCCAGCCCCGCGCCTGCTTCGCAGGCAGAGAAGGTTAGCATAAGGATGGGAAGGATAGTGGATGCTGGCGATTGCATTTGGATGGGCCACATGGCTAAGGCGACGTACATGGATAGTATTATGCTTTCTAAGCATAGTAGGGCTGAGATTAGGTGGGTTCGGTGGAAAGCCAGGCCTAGGCCGCTTAATGTGAAGGCTGAGTAGAAACTTAGGTGAAGGTAGGACATAAAGAAAGTTATAGGGTGTGAGCTATAATTTGTTGAGTCGAAATCAACCGTCTTGGTTAGACTAACTTTCTGTTACTCTGCTCATTCTAGCCCCCCTTGGATTCATTCATAGATTAACCCTAATGTGAGAAGGAGGATAAGTAAGGAGGTTCAGATTAGGGTGGTGATGGGGGATTGTAGTTGGGTGGCTCATGGCAGGGGTAGTAGTAGTGCGATTTCTAGGTCGAATAGGAGGAATAGGATGGCAACAAGGAAGAAGCGAATGGAGAAAGGTAATCGGGCTGATCCTAGGGGGTCAAACCCGCATTCGTATGGGGATAGTTTTTCTGAGTCGGGGTTTATTTGGGCTAATCAGAAGTTTAGTGCAGTCAGGAGTAGGCTTAGAGTGAATGAAAGGGTTAGTATAAATAGGATTATGTTTATTACTCTTCTCTGGGTTTAAACCAGATTTTAAGGATTGGAAGTCGATTGTAATTAATATACTAGAAGAGTAAGATCCTCATCAGTAGATAGAGATGTAGAGGAATAATCATACAACGTCTACGAAGTGTCAGTATCAGGCTGCCGCTTCAAATCCAAAGTGGTGGTTAGATGTGAAGTGGTATTTGATTAGGCGTAGGAGACATACGAGGAGGAAGGTGGAGCCAATGATTACGTGTAGGCCGTGGAATCCGGTGGCAACGAAGAAAGTTGAGCCGTAGACTCCGTCAGCGATAGAGAAAGGGGCCTCGTAGTATTCTATGGCTTGGAGGGCAGTGAAGTAGAAGCCTAAGAGAACTGTTAAAGATAGGGCTTGGATTGCTTGTTTTCGTTTGGCTTCTGTAATGCTATGGTGGGCTCATGTTACGGTGACCCCAGAGGCTAGGAGAATGGCAGTGTTTAAGAGTGGTACGTCTATGGGGTTTAGAGGTTTGATTCCGACTGGTGGTCATTGTCCGCCTAATTCTGGGGTGGGGGCTAGGCTTGAGTGGAAGAAGGCTCAGAAAAAGCCCAGGAAGAAGAAGGCTTCCGACGTGATGAACAGGGCTATTCCGTACCGCAGTCCTTTTTGTACGGTTGGGGTATGATGACCTTGGAATGTGCTTTCTCGTACGATGTCGCGTCATCATTGGAATATAACTAGGGCGGTAGTAACAAGGCCGAGGATAAGGAGTCGGGGGGAGTTGTAGTGGAATCACATTGTCAGTCCTGAGGTGGTTAGTAGGGCGGCGGCTGCTCCGAGAATAGGTCATGGGCTTGGGTCTACTATGTGGTAAGAGTGTGCTTGGTGAGCCATTGTGGTGTTAAATATTTTCTTGTAGGTAGAGGCTTAGCAGGAGTACGAAGACGTAAGCCTGAATTATTGCTACTGCTACTTCTAGGATTGTTAGTAAGAATAGGACTAGCAGGGTTAGTAGGGAGACTGCCGGTATTGTTGAGAATAGGGCTGTTGTGGCTGTGGAGATGAGTTGGATGAGCAGATGGCCTGCTGTTAGGTTGGCTGTTAGTCGTACCCCTAAGTGTAGTGGACTGATGAGTATGCTTGTTGTTTCGATCAGGATTAGGGCTGGAATTAATGGGGTTGGGGTACCTTCTGGAAGGAGGTGGCCTAGAGAGGCAGATGGTTGGTTTCGTAGGCCTGTTAGTAGGGTGGCGAGTCATAGAGGGAACGCTAAGGCTAGGTTTATGGATAGTTGGGTGGTTGGGGTGAATGTATATGGTAGTAGTCCTAGGAGGTTGATTAGTAAGAGGAAGATTATGAGGGATGTTAAGATAAGGGCTCATTTGTGTCCTTTTTTGTTTAAGGGCATTATTAATTGTTTTGTGACTAGATTAATAAATCAAAGTTGTAGTGTTGAGAGGCGGTTGGTAATTCATCGGTTGTCCAGGGAAGGAAGAAGTAGGGCTGGGAATATTATTGAGATGAGAATTAATGGGATTCCTAGGAGCGATGGGCTTGAGAACTGGTCGAAGAAGCTTAAGTTCATGGTCAGGTTCAAGGGGTAGTGCTTGGGGCCACAATTGATTTGTGAGATGGGGGGTTTGTTGATACAAATGATAGGAGTTTAGGTTGAATGATTAGGGAGAAGGTTATTCATGAAATGATTATAATAAAAAGTCAGGGGTTGGGGTTTAGTTGGGGCATGCCATTAAGGAGGGGGAAAGCCCTCTTTCTTTAGCTTAAAAGGCTAATGCTGATTCATAGCTTCTTAATGATTAGGATGATATTAGAGAGGATCAGTTTTCGAAGTTGGCGAGGGGAGTCGATTCTACTACGATTGGTATGAAGCTGTGGTTAGCTCCGCAAATTTCTGAACATTGTCCGTAGAAGACTCCGGGTCGGGAGGCAAGGAAGGAAGTTTGATTGAGGCGTCCTGGGATTGCATCGGTTTTTACGCCTAGGCTAGGGTCGGCTCATGAGTGAAGTACGTCGTCTGCGGTGACGATGACTCGAACTGTGGAGCTTATGGGGACAATGACACGGTGGTCTACTTCTAGTAGGCGGAAGTGTCCCAGGGGAAGGTCTGTTGTGGGGATTATGTAGGAGTCGAATGTGAAGTCCTTGAGGTCGGTGTATTCGTAGGTTCAGTATCATTGGTGGCCGATGGCTTTTAGGGTTAAGTCGGGTTCGTTGATTTCGTCTATTATGTAGAGGATTCGTAGTGAAGGTAGAGCGAGCATGACCAGTACTATGGCTGGAAGGATTGTTCAGACTAGTTCAATTTCTTGTGCATTGATTGTGCTTGATGATAGTTTTTCTGTAAGTATTAGGGTAAGCAGGTAGAGGACTAGACTGCAAATTGCTAGGGCGACTATTAGAGCATGGTCGTGAAATCCTATTAGCTCTTCTATGATAGGTGAAGCGGCATCTTGGAAATTAAGTTGTGAGTGGTTGGCCATTGGGGTGGAGATGTGCTGGGTTTTCACCTGCAATTTAGTCTTGACAAGGCTATGTAATTGTTTTACTAACATCTCTATGAGAAAGAAGCATAAGTGGTTTATGCGGTTGGCTTGAAACCAACATATGGGGGTTCGACTCCTTCCTTTCTTGAACTTGGACAAAGGCGGGTTCTTCGAAGGTGTGGAATGGAGGTGGGCAGCCGTGGATTCATTCAACGTTAGTGCTTGTTAGTTCTGGTTGTGTGGCTTTGCGTTTGGATGCAAAGGCTTCTCAAATAATGAATACTAGTATGATTACGGCTGTTAGGGAGATGAGAGATCCTACTGAGGAGATAGTGTTTCATAGTGTGTAGGCATCTGGATAGTCTGAGTATCGTCGTGGTATTCCAGCTAGGCCTAGGAAGTGTTGGGGGAAGAAAGTCAGGTTTACCCCTACGAATATCACTCCAAAATGTGTTTTGGCCCATGTTGAGTGGAGGGTGTATCCGGTGAATAGGGGGAATCAGTGTGTGAAGCCTGCCAGGATTGCGAATACTGCTCCTATTGATAGGACATAGTGGAAGTGTGCTACTACGTAGTAAGTGTCGTGCAGGGCGATGTCTAGTGAGGAGTTTGCTAGGACAATTCCTGTTAGTCCTCCGATAGTGAATAGGAAGATGAATCCCAGGGCTCATAGTATTGGTGGGTCTCATTTGATTGTTCCTCCGTGGAGGGTAGCTAGTCAGCTAAATACTTTAATGCCTGTTGGGATGGCAATGATTATTGTAGCAGATGTGAAGTATGCTCGGGTATCGACGTCCATTCCTACTGTAAATATGTGGTGGGCTCAGACAATAAAGCCTAGGAAGCCAATAGATAGCATGGCTCATACTATTCCTATGTAGCCGAATGGTTCTTTTTTTCCTGCGTAGTAAGTTACGACGTGCGAAATGATTCCGAATCCAGGCAGGATTAGGATATATACTTCTGGGTGTCCGAAGAATCAGAAGAGATGTTGGTATAGGACTGGGTCTCCTCCTCCTGCAGGGTCAAAGAATGTAGTATTGAGGTTACGGTCTGTCAGGAGCATTGTAATACCTGCAGCTAGGACTGGTAGTGACAGAAGCAGGAGCACTGCGGTGATTAGTACGGATCAAACAAACAGGGGGGTTTGGTACTGTGAAAGGGCAGGAGGTTTTATGTTGATTGCTGTTGTGATAAAGTTGATTGCACCTAAGATTGAGGAGATGCCGGCCAGGTGTAGGGAGAAGATTGCTAGGTCTACTGAGGCTCCGGCGTGGGCCAGGTTTCCAGCTAGTGGTGGGTATACTGTTCAGCCTGTACCTACTCCTGCTTCTACTGTAGAGGATGCTAGTAGGAGGAGGAAGGATGGGGGTAGTAGTCAGAAGCTTATGTTGTTTATTCGTGGGAATGCCATGTCCGGTGCTCCAATTATTAGAGGAACTAGTCAGTTACCAAATCCCCCAATTATAATTGGTATAACTATGAAGAAAATTATTACGAAGGCATGGGCTGTGACGACTACGTTATATACTTGATCGTCTCCTAGGAGGGCTCCGGGTTGTCCCAGTTCTGCTCGAATGAGGAGACTTAGGGCGGTACCTACTATCCCAGCTCATGCGCCGAAGATTAGGTATAGAGTTCCGATATCTTTGTGGTTAGTTGAAAATAGTCATCGGGTAATGAATGTCATAGGTAAGATGGCTGAGTGTGTAAGCGTTAGGCTGTAGTCCTTTTTACAGAGGTTTAATTCCTCTTCTTATCGGCTCTGTAGTGAAGTTCATAGTGAGTTGCAAGCTCATTGATGTGCATTAATTGTGTACCGGGGCCTTAGGCAGAAGCCTGTTGGTTTGGGCATATAGCTGTTAACTATAATATTATGGGATCGAAGCCCATCTGTCTAGGGGGACATAATAAGGTCCTAGCTTAATTAAAGTATCTGAGTTGCATTCAGGGGATGCAGGGTAATATCCTGCGGACTTTAGCAGAAACTAAGAGAGTTTCACTCTTGTTTAAGGCTTTGAAGGCCTTCGGTTTAGGTAATCCTAAGTTTCTTAGATGATGGTGAGGATCATGGGGGAGATGGGGAGAAGAATGATGGACATAGTAGCTAGGATAGCGATTAGGATATTAGTTGGTTTGCTGGTATGTCATAGTTTTATATGGTTTGTGGTGTGTGGGGGAAGTGTAATTGTTGTACAGTATGCTAGGCGTAAATAGAAGAACAGTCCTAGTAAGGAGAGAAGGGAAAGGATTGTTGCTGTTGGGGCTATGTCTTGTTTAGTTAGCTCTTGAATGATGAGTCATTTAGGTAGGAATCCTGTTAGTGGAGGAAGTCCTGCAAGTGAGAGCAGAGTTAGGAGGAGCGTTGCGTTTAATGAGGGTACTTTGGTCCATGCCGTTATCAGGGTGGATAGTTTTAGGACTTTGATTGAATTTAGGGTGAGGAACACTGTTGCAGTTATTAGGGTGTATAGGTAGAAGTTGAGTAGGGTGAGTTTTGGGTTGTAGACGATGATGATTGCTATTCAGCCTAGGTGGGAGATGGAGGAGAAGGCTAGAATTTTTCGGATTTGTGTCTGGTTAAGGCCCATTCATCCTCCTAGAGCTGCCGAAAGGATAGCCATGGTGGTTAGGAGGGTGGTGTTTAAGGAGGGTGAGGTTATGTAGAGTAGTGTAATTGGTGGAAGTTTTATGGCAGTGGACAGCAGGAGCCCTGTGGTAAGGGGGGAGCCCTGAAGCACTTCCGGGAATCAGAAGTGGAATGGTACTAGTCCTAGTTTTATTGCAATTGCTGAAGTTAGGATTAAGCATGAGATTGGGTGTGTGAGCTGGGTGATGTCTCATTGTCCTGTGTGTCATGCATTAGTCATACTGGAAAATAGGACTAGGGCGGAGGCGGCTGCTTGTACTAGGAAATATTTAGTGGCAGCCTCAATGGCTCGAGGGTGGTGAGATTTTGAGATTAGAGGTAGGATGGCAAGTGTGTTGATTTCAAGACCTGTTCAGGCCATGATTCAGTGGTTGCTTGATATTGTGATGGTTGTTCCCAGGAATAAGCTAAAGATAAATACTAGTTTTGCTTGGGGGTTTATTAGTAGGGGAAGGAGTTGAACCATCATTTTCGGGGTATGGGCCCGATAGCTTGTTTAGCTGACCCTACTAGAAAGTAATATAAAGGAAGTATGGAGGATTTTGATTCCTCTAGTGTAGGTTCGATTCCTGCTTTTCTAAGGGTTAAGGAAATGAGAGGGCTGGTATACCTCTATGTTCACTTTATCATAGTGACCCTTAGTGTTCAGGCACATTTCCAGGACCCTTAGATAAGGCGGTAGGCCCGCGTAGCAGATCGGTATGCTAGTGTGTCAGAGGCATAGGGCTAGTGTGAGTGGTAGGAAGTTTTTTCATAGCAGGTGTATTAGCTGGTCGTATCGGAATCGGGGGTAGGAGGCACGGACTCATAGGAACCCTGCTGATAGAAGTAGTGCTTTTGTAGCCAATACAATGGGGAATAGCTCTTGGGGTGGATTTAGGAAGCTGGGGTTAAAGAACAGGATGGCGGTTAGTGTATTTATGAGTATGATGTTGGCGTATTCAGCTAAGAAGAAAAGAGCGAAGGGGCCTGCTGCATATTCTACGTTGAACCCGGAGACTAGTTCTGATTCGCCCTCTGTTAGGTCGAATGGGGCGCGGTTAGTTTCGGCGAGTGTAGACACATATCATATTATGGCTAGAGGTCAGCAGGAGAAGATTAGGTAGAGGGGTTCTTGGGTAACTGCGAGGGTGCCAAGAGTGTAGTTTCCGCTTAAAAGGATCACAGATAATAGGATGATTGCTAAGGTTACTTCGTAGGAGATTGTTTGGGCCACCGCTCGTAGTGCTCCGATTAGGGCATATTTTGAGTTAGAAGCCCACCCTGATCATAGGATAGAGTATACTGCTAGGCTTGATATGGCTAACAGGAATAGTAGGCCTAGGTTTAGATCTGCTAAGGAGAATGGAAGAGGAAGAGGGATTCAAACAGAGATTGCTAGTAGGAGGGCTAGCATTGGGGTTATGAGGAACATGATTGGAGAGGAGGTTGAGGGTCGGATAGGTTCTTTGATAAATAGTTTTACCCCGTCTGCTAAGGGTTGTAGAAGTCCGAATGGGCCTACGACATTTGGGCCCTTTCGGCCTTGTATATAGCTTAGGATTTTGCGTTCTACCAGTGTGAGAAAGGCTACTGCGATTAGAATGGGTAGGGCGTAGGAGAGGGCTATGATGAAATTAATTAGGAGGGGATAGTTTGTCATGTTATTATGTTGGTTTAGGTTTAGCTAGGGAGAGGATTTGAACCTCTGAATTAAAGGACTTAAGCCTTTTGCATTTTCCGAGCTCTGCCACGCTAGCTAGTCCTTTTCTTGGACGTGGTGTGGTGTGATAGCTTTTTGTGATTCAGTTGGCTTCATCACTTAAGGCGAAGGCTTGCTTGAAGTATTGGCCTCACTTTTCCTATCCTTTCGTACTGGGAAGAGTTCATCATAGATAGAAACCGACCTGGATCACTCCGGTCTGAACTCAGATCACGTAGGACTATTAATCGTTGAACAAACGAACCCTTAGTAGCGGCTGCACCACTAGGATGTCCTGATCCAACATCGAGGTCGTAAACCTCCTCGTCGATACGGACTCTCGGAGGAGATTGCGCTGTTATCCCTGGGGTAGCTTGGTCCATTGATCAATTATATTGGGTCTGGGTGCTATTAGCACGTTGAGGGGTCGCTCTTAGTTTAGAGGTGTGGTCTAATTTTTGGAGGATTTGTTTTTCTCCAAGGTCGCCCCAACCGAAAAACGCGAACCAGTAAGCTTATATGATAGTGGACCCGGTGGGTGGATGTGTATTGTAAGGTGGTTGCTGGTTTTAAAGTTCCACAGGGTCTTCTCGTCTTATGGGTTTATCCCTGCTTTTGTACAGGGAGATCAATTTCACCGATTACCTGTAAGAGACAGTTAAGACCTCGTTTAGCCATTCATACTAGTCTCGATTTATGGGACAATTGATTGCGCTACCTTTGCACGGTTAGGATACCGCGGCCGTTGAACTTGAGTCACCGGGCAGGCATCACCTTCAATACTTGTTTTTGGTTTGCTGAAGGCTATGTTTTTGGTAAACAGTCGGGCCTTGACGGTTTGCCTAGTTCCTTTTACAGGTTTTAATCTTTCTTAATGGACGCTCCTTTGTCGGGTTAACAAAATACTTAATACTCTGCTTGTTTGATTGGTCGTATATTGGTGGTTTGTTAATAATGTACAGATGTAAGCTTGCGTCGTAGAGGGAGGACCCTGGTTACTCATTCTAGCATTAATTCTCCTATTTAAATATAGGTTAGCCTGTTAATGGGGAGGGAGTCGCAAGGTTTCTATATTTTTAGGGTACTGAGCTTTAACGCACTCTTTGTTGATGGCTGCTTGAGGGCCCACATTAAGGTGTAGGGGTTTAATGCTTATCCGCTCGTAGAGATTGTATTCTTTTTTAAAGGAGCTGTCCCTCCTTTAAATTGCCCTTAATTCGCTTCATTAGGGTTTGTTGATTTTCCTTGGAGGAGAATTAAGAGTGAACTTAGATTCGTTTCACAGGCAACCAGCTATCACCCAGCTCGGTTGGCTTTTCACCTCTACTAACAAGTCATCCCACTCTTTTGCCACAGAGACGGGTTCGCTCAATAATAGCTGCTCGTGAGTAGCTCGCTTGGGTTTCGGGGTGGCAAACTTAAATTCATTTTGCTTGGTTTTTCTTGCTAGACCATGATGCAAAAGGTACAAGGGTTGATCTTTGCTGTTTATAGCTTGTCTTTTTCATTGCTATTTCATCTTTCCCTTACGGTACGTGGTCTCTATAGCTCCAATGGTGTCTTTTCTATCGCCTATACTGGGACTAATAAATGCTTTAGTTGAGTGTGGAGGAGTAGCTTTGTTATTCCAGGTCATGTCGATTGGGCTAGAGTTTGGCATCAAGACGACTTGTGGTTAGCAGGTATCTTTCAGGTGTAAGCTGAATGCTTTTGTTTAAGCTACGTCTTGGTGTTCTAAGTGCACCTTCCGGTACACTTACCTTGTTACGACTTACCTCATCTTTGGCTGGATGGTTTATTAATTTATGGGGGGGGGGGGCGCCTGTGAGGAGGGTGACGGGCGGTATGTACGTGCCCCAGAGCCGGCTTAAAGAGGGCTCGATTGTCCCACTTTACTGCTAAATCCGCCTTCTAGATACCGTTTCAGGTTTCTTTGCCGTTATGTTCTAGCTTAGAAAATGTAGCCCATTGCTTCCATTCCATAGGCTATACCTTGACCTGTCTTATTAGCGTGGTAGGGCTATTGCGCTCACTGTTGGGCTTTCAGGGGAGGTGGGCTGGCGACGGCGGTATGTAGGCTGGTTTGGCAAGGAATGGTCAGGTATATCGTGGATCATCGATTACAGAACAGGCTCCTCTAGGTGGGTTTGGGACACCGCCAAGTCCTTAGAGTTTTAAGCGTTAGTGCTCGTAGTTCTCGGGCGGATGCTTTGGTAGGGTTAAGCATCAAGATTTAGGGCCAGGCATAGTGGGGTATCTAATCCCAGTTTGGGCCCTGGCTTTCGTGGGTTTCAATTAATCGGTGTCCTAAGATCTTCTTTATGAGGTGGCCTTATTGGCATCTTGGGCTTATGACAGCTCAGTTGCTCTTTAATCTTAGTTACTTGGATAACATGTTACCACGCTTTACGCCGTTATAAAGTTAATTTGGGTCTCCTGTCTGACCGCGGTGGCTGGCACAGGATTTACCGACCCTAGATTTGCTATGGCTAAGTCAAGTTTACACTCATTGCTTAATGTTAACTACTGCTGAGTACCCGTGGGGGTGTGGCAATTGCGAGGCGTTTTGGGCTACGGTGATGGTGAGCCTGATACCCGCTCCTATCTACCTGTGTTAGGGTGTCCAGGGCGTCTACACTGGCACGCAGATACTTGCATGTATATACCTAGCAAAAACTAACAGTAAGGTTAGGACTAAGTCTTTTGTCCTTGGGTGTTGTGTGGCAGCCATCTTGACGTCTTCAGTGTCATGCTTTTTATAAGCTACAAGGAC